CCAATTATGAGTTGGGCGCTTTAACCATTCAGCCATGGATGCTTAACAGATGTACAACATATTTTTAACCATTCCACAATATCATATGTATAAGAAATTAACAGATGTACAACATATTTTTAACCATTCAGCTTAACAGATGTACAACATATTTTTAACCATTCAGCTTAACAGATGTACAACATATTTTTAACCATTCCACAATATCATATATATAAGAAAATAATAATTTTTATGAAATCCTTAGGAACCAATTGGGTCTTAGAATTTGCAGTTGGGCACTTTTTAACCATTCAGTTTAACAGAACAGATGTACAACATATTTTTAACCATTCCACAATATCATATATTATATTCCACAATATCATATATATAAGAAAATAATAATATTTATTAAATAATCAGGAGGACAATGAATCGAAATCGTCAATTTAAATTCTGGACCTTAGAGTTGAGAGAGATATTGAGAAAGATTAAGAATTCTCGCAGTTCTGTATATTCGTGGATCAAATTCGGTTCAGTGGTATCTTTCACTCACATTTTTTTCCACCAAGAACGTTTTATGAAACTCTTTGACCCCCGAGTTTTGGGTATCTTACTTTCACGTGATTCACGGGGTTCAACAAGAAATCGATATTTCACGACGATCAAAGGTGTAGTACTGCTTGTAGTAGCGGTCCTTATATTTCGTATTAACAATCAAAAGATGGTCGAAAGAAAAAATCTCTATTTGATGGAGCTTCTTCCTATACCTACGAATTCCATTGGACCCGCAAATGATACATTGGAAGAATCTTTTTTGTCTTCCAATATCAATAGGTTGATTGTTTCCCTCCTGTATCTTCCAAAAAGGAAAAGGCTTTCTGAGGATCCGCACGAGAGTACTTGGGTTCTCCCAATAAATCAAAAGTGTATCATGCCCGAATCTAACCGGGGTTCGCGGTGGTGGAGTAACCGGATCAGAAAAAAGAGGGATTCTAGTTGTAAAATATCTAATGAAACCGTAGTTGGAATTGAGATCTCATTCAAAGAGAAGGATAGCAAATATCTGGAGTTTCTTTTTTTATCCTATACGCCGATCCGCAAGGACCCTGATTGGGAATTGTTTTATCGTTTTTCTCCGAGGAAGAAGCGAAACATAATCAACTCGAATTCGCCCTTCGAAATCTTAGGGAAAGACATGATTTGTTATCTCATGCCTGCTTTTCGTGAAAAAAGACGGGAGGGTTTCTTCAAACAACAAGGAGCTGAGGCAACTATTCAATCTGAGCATGTTTCCCATCTCTTTCTCTTCTCGAGAAACAAGTGGGATATTTCTTTGCAAAATTGTGCTCAATTTCATATGTGGCAATTCCGCCAAGATCTCTTCGTTGGTTGGAATAAGAATCGGCACGAATCGGATTTTTTGAGGAATTTGATTTGGTTAGACGATGTCAATGTGTGGTTGGTAAACAAGGATCGGTTTTTTAGCAAGTTACGGAATGTATTGTTAAATATTCAATATGATTCCACAAGATCTATTTCCGTTCAAGTAACGGATTCTCGCCGCCGCCGCAGATCTTCTCATCAATTCAGAGATTTTTTTGATTCCATTAGAAATGAGGATTCAAAATATCACAAATTGATCGATCAAACAGAGATTCTTTGGAATCCTTCCACGGAACGAACAGAAATAGAAACGGAACGTGAGAAGCGGATGAATAATCATCTGCTTCCGGAAGAAATCGAAGAATTTCTTGGGAATTCTACAAGATCAATTCGTTCTTTTTTCTCTGACAAATGGTCAGAACTTCATCTGGGTTCGACAAGAGATCAGAAATTTTTGAAGAAAAAACAAGATGTTTCTTTTGTCCCTTCCAGGCGATCAGAAAATAAGAAAATGGTTGATATATTCAAGATAATTAAGTATTTACAAAATACCGTCTCAATTCATCCTATTTCATCAGATCCGGGATGTGATATGGTTGTTCCGAAGGATTCAGAAGAGAGATTTAAAAAAATGGCGAATCTATTCATTCTATCAATAACCGAGTCGGATCTGGTGTATCGTAGGGGATTTGCCTTTTCTATTGATTCCTCCGGATTGACATTCTTGAATAGGGCCAGAGATGAATCGAAAAATCAATCTTTATTGGTTGAATCTTTTTATCGAAGGATCATAGAAAAATCGGTCCGCGGGAAAGGTCCAAAACTCAAAATAGTGGTATTTGACATAATGGAGGCAGTCTATAAATATAAAAGATTGATCATTCAGTACATAAGAAATGTATTATTCCGATTCTTTTTAATGAATAGATCCGATCGCAACTACGTTCAAAAGGCTCTGAATTATATAAGATATGTATTATTCCGATTCTTTTTAATGAATAGATCCGATCGCAACTACGTTCAAAAGGCTCTGAATTATATAAGATATGTATTATTCCGATTCTTTTTAATGAATAGATCCTATCGCAACTACGTTCAAAAGGCTCTGAATCATATAAGATATGTATTATTCCGATTCTTTTTAATGAATAGATCCTATCGCAACTACGTTCAAAAGGCTCTGAATCATATAAGATATGTATTATTCCGATTCTTTTTAATGAATAGATCCTATCGCAACTACGTTCAAAAGGCTCTGAATCATATAACTATAATGAAATATATGATCAACTCGAATTTGAAAAAGAGTCAGAAGAAATGGTTTGATCCTCTTTTTTCTCGAACCGAGAGATGCATGAATCGGGACCCTAATACATATAGATACAAACGGTCCAATGGGAGCAAGAATTTCCAGGAACATTTGGAACATTTTCTTTCTGAACAGAGGAACCGGTTTCAAGTAGTGTTTGATCAATTACGTATTAATATTAATCAATTTTTGATTGATTACACTCAGCCACTGTCTTTCTTTTTATCCAAGATACTTCATCTTTTCTTTATGAGTGTTCGAAATATCTCCATTCATAGGTCCCGGCAGATCTACATCTATGAATTGAACCGTACAAACGATCAACTCTGCAATCAGTTGTTAGAATCAATAGGTGCTGAAATCATTCATTTGAATAAAATGAAATCGGATGATCGACGTAACAGTGAAAGAATAAGATTAAGATTTATCAAGATACCAAGTTTGACGGTCCATACTAGAGATACTAGAAATAATCGCAGAAAATCCCTTTTTAACCCGGTTTCCTTTTTCTCAACGTACGATCCCGTGAAACCATTTCGTAGAGGTCCATTGGTATATGCTTTTTATAAAGCAAGTCGACCTGGATTCAATAATCCACATTTCCTCTGGTTCTGTTATTGTAACAAGGGATTCCCTTTTCATGTGGAAAAGAAGACCCGTATCAATAATTATGATTTTACGTATAGACAATTACTCCATACCTTGTTCATTCGCCACAAAATATTTTCCATCATTAACAAAAAAAAGAAAAATATTTTTATTTTTGGGGGGGGAGAGGCTGTTTTACCAATCGATTTAAAGGTATCTGACATATCTAACTATTTTCCAAAAAGTGGTAACGAAACGTATAACTTGTACAAATCTTTCTATGTTCCAACTATACCCGATCCATTCGTTCGTATAGGTATTTACTTGATCGCAGACATTTCTTCAACACCTCTAACAGAGAAAGAAATGGCCAATTTTGAAAGAACTTCTTGTCAGCCTTTTTCAGATATGGATCTATCTGGGAAGAACTTGTGTCAGTATCTCAGTTTCAATTCGAACAGGGGTTTGATTCACACTCCATGTTATAAGAAACTATCCGGAAAGAGGAAAAAATGGAGTCTTTGTCTAAAGAAATGCGTTGAGAACCAGCATGAGAAACAGCAGATATATAGAACCCTTCAACGAGATATAGATAGTGCTCTTTCAAATCGCTCAAAAAGATGGAATCTGTTCAAAACATATATGCCATGGTTATTTACTTCGACAGGGTTCAAATATCTATATTTCACCCTTTTAGATGCTTTTTCAGATTCATTGTTGATACTAAGTATAAGTATCCGTCAAAAATTTGTACCCATTTTTCATGATATTATGCATAGATTAGATATATCATGGAAAAGAAGGTGGATGCTTCTTACACAATGTTCCCGGATAAGTAAGATTTCGAGTAAGTGTTTACAGAAGCTTCTTCTGTACGAAGAAACGATTCATAAAAATAATGAGTCACCCTTTCCGGCGCTATGGCCACTTATCAGATCAGTAAATATTCAGGGGTTGATCTATGAAATCCTTTTCCTTCTTATTTTTGTTGGATATCTTATTAATATAAATCTTTTAGTTTTTTCCCGAGCCTTTAGTGAGTTACAGACAGAGTTAGAAAAGATCAAATTTTTTTTCATTCCATCATACATGATTGAGTTGGAAGAACTTCTGGATAAGTATCCTATATCGATATCGAAACAAAAACAACAGGATTCCTACGAGGATGAGGATTCCTTTATAGCTGTATTTGAAAATGGCAATAAGAATTTTTTTTTTAATATCATCAATCTCATAAGTAATCTCATAAGTAATCCCATAAGTTTTTGGATAAATACGAGACATCTAAGTCGTACAAGTAAAGAGATCTATGCATGGATAAGAAAAAGAAAAAAGATATACGACTATGCGATTGAGGATATTTTATTCTCCCCGATCGGGACCTCTGATTTGATTGATGATATACCATCCCTGATCGCGGCCTCTGATACGAGTGCGTATGAGTATCAATTTTACAACTCTGACTTTAACCTTGGTTCGATTGGGGATGAGTATAAAAAGGTAAAAAGGTGGTCTCAGCTCTACAACTTAACGATAAAAAATAGAATTGATCAAATTCTATTGAGTCTGACTCATAGTGATCGTTTATCAAAGAATGAATCTGGTTATCAAATGATTGAACAACCGGGATCAATTTACTTAGGATACTTAGTTGACATTCATAAAAAGTATCTAATGGATTATAAGTTCAATAGATCCTGTTTAGCAGAAAGACGGATATTCCTTGCTCATTATCAGACAATCACTTATTCACAAACCTCGCGCGGGGCTAATAGTTTTCGTTTCCCATCATCTCATGGAAAACCCTTTTCGCTCCGCTTATCCCTATCCCCTTCTAGGGGTATTTTAGTGATCGGTTCTAAAGGAACTGGACGATCATATTTGGTCAAATCCCTGGCAACAAACTCTTATCTTCCTTTCATTACGATATCTACGTACAGGTTCCCGAATTACAGGCCTCAAGGCCCTTATATGGAATTTATTAAAAAATGGAATTTTTTGTATAAGCTTTTTAGATTTGTATTTAGAGACAGTTATGATTGTGATTCTCCTTTTAGTCCTGCTTATTATAATTCAAATTATTTTTATGAATATGAAAGAACAGAAGATTTTTTAGATCCTCGTCAAATTTTCTACGATGATAGTGACAATATTGATGATGACGAGGTGCAAAGTCTGCTGGATGCGCTAAAACTAGAAGGTAAATCGTGCTTGAAAATACACTTATTTATCTTTTGTTTCAGCTTGCAATTCGAATTAGCAAAAGCAATATCTCCTTGCATAATATGGATTCCAGACATTCATGATCTGTATATGGATGAGTCGGATGACTTATCCCTCGGTCTATTAGCGAACTCTCTCTCCATGAATTGTGAAAGCCATTCCACTAATCTTGTTATTGCTTCGACTCATATTCCCAAAAAAGTGGATCCCGCTCTAATAGCTCCGAATAAATCAAATACATGCATTAAGGTAAGAAGGCTTCTTATTCCACAACGACGAAAGCACCTTTTCACTCTTTTATATACTAAGGGATTTCACTTGGAAAAGCAAATTAAAGGATTCGAGTCCATGCCCGTGAGTTCCAGTGCACAAGATCTTGTAGCACTTACCAACGAGGCCATATCAATTAGTATGGCACAGAGGAAATCAATTATAGAAACTGATACAATTAGATTAGCTCTTCATAGACAAACTCACGTTTTGCGAGCCCGGGTCAGACCGATTGAGGATCATGGGATCATTTTCTATCAGATAGGAAGGGCTGTTGTACAAAATGTACTTCTAAATAATTGCCTCATAGATCCGATATCTATCTATATGAAGAAGCGATTACAGGATGATTTTTTGTACAAGTGGTATTTCGAACTTGGAACGAGCATGAAGAAATTAACGATACTTCTTTATCTTTTGAGTTGTTCTGCCGGACAGGTCGCTCAAGATCTTTGGTCTCCACCCGGACCCGATGAAACAAGTGGGAGGACTTCGTCTGGATTTGTTGGGAATGATTCTGATCTAGTTCATGGCCTATTAGAATTAGAAGACGCTCTGGTGGGATCCTCACGGAAAGAAAAAGATTGCAGTCAGTTTGATAATAATCCATTGTTTCTTCGGTCCGAACCAAGGAATCCGTTAGATATAATGAAAAATAAATCTTGCAGATTTCAATATGAAAATAACGAATACGGAACCGGGTTTGCAGGAGAAGAGGACGGAGACCTCGACCAGCAAGAGAAAGAGGACTATTTATTAAATCACATAGTTTGGGCTCCTAGAATATGGCGCCCCTGGTACAATCTATTTAATTGTTTCGAAAGGTTCAATGAATCGGGATTTTCCTATGGGGCTCATGAAGAGAATGAGAGTATGTTGGAAGACAAGGATAGCCAGTGGAATTGGGAGTTCTTTAGGAGCGAATCCGAGCAGGTGCGGTACCAGATGCGAGATATGTTTTCCCGAGAACGAGGCTTTTTTCGAGAAATCCAATTCATTTGGGAACCTGAGGATCCACTCTTTTTCCTATTCAAAGATCAGCCCATTGTCTCTGCGTTTTCACGTCGAGAAATCTTTTCAGATGAAGAGATAGCAAAGGGGTTTTTTCTTACTTCCCAAATAAATACTCCTTTATATTTATATAACCGCGGGTTGCTGGAAAATACGCCAGAAATCGAATTGTTGATTCATCGCCAGAGACGGCTTGGAACCAATAGTTCATTATTTTATAGATCTTTCCGTTCTAATACTATATTAGAGAGTTATCAGTATTTATCAAATCTGTTCCTATCTAACAGAAGGCTATTGGATCAAATAACAAGGACATTGTTGAGAAAGGGATGGCTTTTCCCGGATGAAATTCAACATTTGATTAATAACGAACTGAATCATTAAAGAAAATAGATAGACCTTTCTCTTCGTCTCAGGTCGATGGATCTTCCAATTGACCTGAGACGAAGAGAAGAGGTACCGGGTTCTCTTTCGGATAGGCCCTGAAAGGAGAAGGAAGGCTGGAATGCCAACAGAGGTCTGTCTATTCTCTAATTCACCCGACCCGGTTTTTGGAACGTCCAGTGCCAAAGTCACTGAATGGGCAAGTCGCCAATCGGACTATGTTATGTAATGTACTTTATCTGCTGGGTTACGGGTGGGCATTTTACCAGAGGTTTCTATCAATCTACCCTTGTGTGATTCCTGTTGAATCATATAGGGTGCAGGGCGGACTATTTCAAAAAGGACTC